TTCCTATACAGTTCGAACTATTTATGGGATATTAGGCATTAAAATTTGGATATTTTTGGATGAGAAATAAAATAATAGAACTCCGATAGAAGAAAAAACGAAAACCGTTTCATTGTTTTTATCTTCAAAAAAAAATAAGTCATTCTAATTCTTAATTCTATAGGGTTGAATAAAAATTTCATTTATCTTTTGGAAGAATTGCTATGCTTAGTGTGCGACTCGTTGGTTTTTCTTTAGGGTTGGGATTAAAAAAACAATAAACATACCGGCGGGGTCCCTAACTAATAACAACTAGAGAACTAATAACCAGCTCATTGCTTCGTATTATCGAGATCCGAGAAATCAGTCACTATATGCAGTCACTATATGATTGACACTTCATATAGTTGTAGCAACTACATTATTGATTTCTATCAAATAAAATGGATTTCTATCAAATAAAAAAAGAAAACGCAATCTAATTATGTATTGTGAATCACAATAGAATAGAAGAAGGCCGATAAATGGAAAGGTGAGAGAAAGATATCAGTAAAATATCAATGATATAGGATTCCAATATGTATGGCCTACAAATCATCTCATAAAAAAAGGAAAAGCAGTGTAAGAAAGCATTAAATTCCATTTATATGGATAAAAATTCGATCAATCATCCAGTTCATAGGATAGGAGAACTCAAATAAATAGAGAGCCTAAAGTCAATAGAGACTGGGAAGATTGACTCGTAAATGAATTTCATTAACATTGAAAGCTCCACTGCATAATTCAGGCCTAGCCATTAATAGAGAAGCAGTGGGAACGACGGAACCTGTGACTGCAGAGGATTTATTTGTAAATAGAATCCTAATGATTCATTGGGTGGGATGGCGAAACCAACCGGGAGCCAATTCATTTTTCTGAGAGGTCGTGGATTTACCTTACGAATGAGGCGTAAAAAAGAGTTAATATTCGCCCGCGAAGAATAGCTTATTGGATTGCCCGATTTTTTGTTCGGCCGAGCCAATTCGATAAAAGGTTAAAACAAACAAAACAAGGATTCGGTATAAAAATGAAAGAGATTATTCTATAAATCGAACCAGACGTCTTATAAAAGTCTATGTCTATCTGTATGTACATACAGACTCTCTATTTTCAGATGTATAACAAATAAAAAAATGCAAGAAGATTTTAAGTAAATCAATAAATAGCAGGATTTAGCGTCTTATTGATTAAATAGAAGAAATACAATCGAGCATTTTGCTCGCGAGGAGCTGGATGAGAAGAAACTCTCATGTCCAGTTCTGCAGTAGAGATGGGGTTGGAAAAATACCCGTCAACTATAACCCAAAAAGAACCAGATTCCGTAAACAACATAGAGGAAGGATGAAGGGAATATCTTATCGAGGCAATCGTATTTGTTTCGGTAGATACGCTCTTCAAGCACTTGAATCCGCTTGGATTACATCTAGACAAATAGAAGCAGGCCGACGGGCTATGGCACGGTATGCGCGTCGCGGGGGAAAAATATGGGTACGTATATTTCCCGATAAGCCCGTTACAGTAAGACCCGCAGAAACCCGTATGGGTTCGGGTAAAGGATCCCCTGAATATTGGGTATCCGTCGTTAAACCGGGCCGAATACTTTATGAGATCGGGGGAATATCAGAAACTGTAGCTAGAGCCGCGATTTCAATAGCTGCGTCAAAAATGCCTATACAAACTCAATTCGTTATTGCAGGATAAGGCTGTTGAAACAAAAAAAATAGTGAAGAAAAACGAGAATTACTTTATTTTTTTTTTTCAAATTTCTATTTCTGGACAAAAAATATTTCTTTCTTTTTTCCTGCGCCCTTTGCATCAAAATAACAGATAAAACAAATTATATGATTCAAACTCAAACCTATTTGAATGTAGCGGACAACAGCGGAGCTCGAGAATTGATGTGTATTCGAATCTTAGGAGCTAGTAATCGGCGATATGCTAATATTGGTGATATTATTGTTGCTGTAATCAAAGAAGCGGTGCCAAATATGCCTCTAGAAAGATCCGAAGTAATTCAGGCTGTGATTGTACGTACATGTAAAGAACTTAAACGTGACAACGGTATGATAATACGATATGATGACAACGCAGCAGTTGTCATTGATCAAGAAGGAAATCCAAAAGGAACCCGAGTTTTTGGAGCGATCGCTCGGGAATTGAGACAATTGAATTTTACTAAGATAGTTTCATTAGCTCCTGAGGTATTATAAATACTAGTCGATGAGATCATGATATATAATCAAGTAGGATATCTAAAATGGATCAATTATGGAAATGATGTCTCATGCATATCCCCTTCTCACGCGTACCCCTTCACTTTTCCCCTTATTTTTTCTTTCTTTATTCATTCTTTAAAAATTCTTTAAAAAATAATAAAAAGGGAATAAAAAAAAAAGAAAACATGTTGATTATATTTTAAATAAGAGGCAATAATAATTCTAGTTTGTCATGGGTAGGGACACTATTGCTGATATAATAACTTCGATAAGAAATGCTCATATGGATAAAAAAGGAACGGTTCGAATAGCATCTACAAATATGACCGAAAACATAGTTAGAATACTTTTACGAGAAGGCTTTATTGAAAACGTTAGGAAACATAGAGAAAATCGGAAAAATTTCTTGGTTTCAACCCTACGACATAGAAGGAATACTAAAGGAACATCTAGAACTATTTTAAATTTAAAGCGTATCAGCCGGCCGGGTTTACGAATCTATTCCAACTATCAAAAAATACCTAGAATTTTAGGCGGAATGGGAATTGTCATTCTTTCTACTTCTCGAGGGGTAATGACAGATCGTGAAGCTCGACTAGAAGGCATTGGAGGAGAAATTTTGTGTTATATATGGTAATCCCTCTGCTCAGGTGTCTGAATTGGATCCGCAACTTCCGATTTCTGAAAAGGGGAAGAAGGGCTAGTTGTCTAATATTACCCCTCCTCCATTAGTTGATACTTCAAGGAGGTTGCCTGGAATGAAAGAACAAAAATGGATTCATGAAGGTTTAATTACTGAATCACTTCCCAATGGTATGTTCCGGGTTCGTTTAGATAATGAGGATTTAATCCTAGGTTATGTTTCAGGGAGAATCCGGCGCAGTTTTATACGGATACTGCCAGGGGATAGAGTCAAAATCGAAGTAAGTCGTTATGATTCAACCAGAGGACGTATAATTTATAGACTTCGCAACAAAGATTCGAACAATTAGGCACCCTTTTAAACATTTCTTTCGTGGGCGTGGGGATCCGATTCGAGTTCTAAATTTCAAGAGACTTATTTTCTTCCAAAGAATAGATTCGGAATTAAGGTAAGGAAAAAAAATATGAAAATAAGAGCCTCCGTTCGTAAAATTTGTGAAAAATGTCGTTTGATTCGTAGACGTGGACGAATTTTAGTAATTTGTTCCAACCCGAGACATAAACAGAGACAAGGATAATCTTTCTAAAAGGGACTCTTCAAGGAATCCGATGTACAAATACAAATAAAGTATTCGCTTTAATATGAAATGGATATATCCGTATATTTCTGACTCATACTTAATAAGATAAGATGAAAAAATATATATATGACAAAACCTATACCAAGGATTGGTTCACGTAGAAGTGGGCGTATTGGTTCACGTAAGGCTGGACGTAGAATACCAAAAGGAGTTATTCATGTTCAAGCGAGTTTTAACAATACCATTGTGACTGTTACAGATGTACGAGGTCGAGTCGTTTCTTGGTCCTCCGCCGGTACTTGTGGATTCAAGGGTACCAGAAGAGGGACACCTTTTGCAGCCCAAACCGCTGCGGGAAATGCTATTCGTACAGTAGTGGATCAGGGTATGCAACGAGCAGAAGTCATGATAAAAGGTCCTGGTCTCGGAAGAGATGCAGCATTGCGGGCCATTCGTAGAAGTGGTCTACTTTTAAGTTTCGTACGTGATGTAACCCCAATGCCACATAATGGATGTAGGCCCCCTAAAAAAAGGCGTGTGTAGAAATCAGAATTAAAGAGATTTCAAGAGAAATAAATAATGATTCAAAAATCAGATCAATAATATTAGCATGGTTCGAGAGGAAATAGCAGTAGCCACCGGCGCACCGCGGTGGAAGTGCGTTGAATCAAGAATAGACAGTAAGCGCCTTTATTATAGCCGTTTCATTCTGTCCCCGCTTATGAAAGGTCAAGCAGATATGATAGGTATCGCGATGCGAAGAGCTTTACTTGGAGAAATAGAAGGAACATGTATTACACGTGTAAAATCTGAGAAGGTGCCTCATGAATTTTCAACGATAGTCGGTATTGAAGAATCAGTACATGAAATTGTAATGAATTTGAAAGAAATTGTATTGAGAGGTAATCTGTATGGAACTCTCGACGCATCTATTTGCGTCAGGGGTCCTAGATATGTAACTGCTCAAGATATCATTTTACCACCTTCTGTCGAAATAGTTGATGCTACGCAGCATATAGCTAACCTGACGGAACGGGTTGATTTGTGTATTAAATTACAAATCAATAGAGATCGCGGGTATAGTATGAAAACCCCCAATAACGACGAAGATGGAAGTTATTCGATAGATGCAGTATTCATGCCTGTTCGAAATGCAAATCATAGTGTTCATTCTTACGGAAATGGGAATGAAAAACAAGAGATACTCTTTCTAGAAATATGGACAAATGGAAGTTTAACTCCTAAGGAAGCACTTTATGAAGCTTCCCGCAATTTGATTGATTTATTTATTCCCTTTCTACATGCGGAAGAGCGGGAAATCCATTTAGAGGACAGTGCAAACGGGGTCCCTTTAGCTCTTTTTACCTTTCATGATGAATTCGCTATCGCTAATATAAGGAAAAACAAAAAAAAAATGGCGTTGAAATGTATTTTTATTGATCAATCAGAATTGCCTTCCAAGACCTATAACTGTCTTAAAAAGTCCAATATACATACATTATTGGACCTTTTGAATAACAGTCAAGAAGATCTTCTAAAAATT